AAGGAGGCAGCAGCAATAACTGGTTTTATTTTGGGACAGCTCACTATGTTCGTATCTATTTATTATACGCCTCTCCATCTAGCATTGGGTAGACCTCATACAATAACGGTCCTAGTTCTACCGTATTCTTTGTTTCAGTTCTTCTGGACCAATCACAAAGACTTTTTTGATGATGGATCTACTACCAGAAATTCAATACGAAATCTCAGCATTCAATGTGTATTCTTCGAAAATTTTATTTTTCAATTATTGAACCATTTTGTTTTACCAAGCCCAACGTTAGCCAGATTAGTCAACATTTATATGTTTCGATACAACAACAAGATATTATTTCTAACAAGTAGTTTTGTTGGTTGGTTAATTGGTCACATTTTATTAATGAAATTATTCCTGAAAGGGGTTGGATTTGTATTTTTCTGGATACGGCAAAGTAAAAATCGTGCTTTTTTAGCGAATAAGTATAAGTACCTTGTGTCGGAATTGAAAAGTTCTATGTCTCGAAGTCGAATTTTTAGTATGATCTTTTTTATCACCAGTGTCTACTATTTAGGCAGAGTACCGTCGCCTATTTTAACTAAGAAACTGAAAGATATCCCCCAAAAAAAAGGGGAAGAAGCTGATATAGAAGAAGCTGATATAGAAGAAGAAACAACTTTCGGGACTAAACAGGAAGAAGAGGAATTCAAAGAAAAACTTAAAAATAAAAAGAAAGACCCCTTCTGGTTTGAAAAACCTCTTGTGACTCTTCTTTTTGACTATAAACGATGGAATCGTCCATTGCGATATATCAAAAATGATCAATTTGAAACAGCTGTAAGAGATGAAATGTCACAATATTTTTTTTCTACGTGTGTAAGTGATGGAAAACTAAGAATCTCTTTTACATATCCACCGAGTTTATTAACCTTTTTTGAAATGATACGCAAAAAGTTGTTTTTGTGCACGGAAGATGAAAAACTTAAAAAGAAAGAGGAAGATGAAAAACTTAAAAAGAAAGAGGAAGATGAAAAAATTAAAAAGAAAAACAAAAAAATTATGGAAATGTTTATTTCGGCAGCTCGTGAGGAAGCGGAACTTGAAAAACGTAAAAAGGCAGAGAATCTAATGACAGAGAAAGCATTTTTGAGATTTTTAATAGAACAACTCCCGGATTATGACTCCGAGTCCGAGGTATCCGCGTACAATCCACAAAATAAAACTAAATTACTACTGTCGCGTATGCGCAAAGCTACTCAAGGGTGGATTAACTATTGTGATTTTGAAGAGAACAAGAAACTTTATGAAGAGAACAAGAAATATTATGACGATGAAGAGAACGAGAAATCAAAGGGAAGTTCCTATTTTGTTAATAAAAAAAAAGGGAGGGATTGAAGATCGACTGCAGTTACTAATTCATGATCTGGCATGTACAGAATGAAAACTTCAATTTTTTTTTATTTACTATATATTATATATAGTAAATAAAAAAAAATTGATACATAAAATAAATACAAGAAGAGATAAAAAGAAATTCGTCCGCGCCCTATATATTTTATCCCCTCTCCTACAAAGAAACTTGTAACACCAACTCCATTAGTAATTCCATCAATTACTTGTCGATCAAAAAAGGAAATTAGTTCAGCTAACCCTCTTATACCCCTAGTGAAGGTTGTTGAATAAAAACTGTCAATGTAACCACGATTATATGACCAATTATATATCACATTTATTATTTGTTCCCAGAAACTTCTCTTAGGACCTATTTTTACAAATGAATTAATTAAGTCTAAATTTTGAAAAGTTGAAAAAACAGGCTTATATAAGAGAGACGCTATAAATATTCCGAAAGACGCGATAGTTACCGAAAAAATCACATTTGTAAAAAAATCATACCAATCCACAGAATTACTCGAGTTTGAATGTAAAAGATTTATCGACGGAGTTAACCATTTGGATAATACATCAAAATATATGCCCCCTTGATCAGGAGCAAAAGGAATTCCTATAAATCCGATGAATAAAGTAAATAATACCAATACAAGAAGTGGCAATAGCATAGTATTATCTGATTCATGGGGGTACTGGGAAAGCTTTTTATTGGAAAAATGAGTAATAGTAATAAGGGATCGCATTTTATTTCTTACATTACCATCAATTGCATACGTTTTTTTTGAAAAAAGCAAAGCACTTTCCTTATTATTGATTGATGATAAAACAAAATTTTGTTTTATCGCTTTCGACCCTTCTTTGCCCCATATAGAGATCGAATAGCCTAAGCTATTTTGTTTGCCACTGAAATTTTGCAAATGGACATTTAAATGCCCTTCAAAAGTAAGTAAATATATTCGAAACATATAAAATGCAGTTAATCCTGCTGTGAAATAAGCTATTATCGCGAAAATGGGTGAATACAACCAACTATCATTAAGAATAATGTCTTTGGACCAAAAACAAGCAAGAGGTGGAATACCGCAAATGGAAAGTGTACCTAATAAAAAGGTAGTTTTTGTAATTGGCACATATTTTGTTAAGCCTCCCATAAGAGCCATATTCTGACTTTTATCTGGCGAATATCCAATAATGGTTTCCATTGAGTGAATAATCGATCCGGATCCTAAAAATAATAATGCTTTCGAATAGGCATGCGTAATTAAATGAAATAAAGCAGCTCGATAAGATCCCATACCTAAAGCTAACATAGTATAACCCAATTGAGACATTGTAGAATAGGCTAAACTTTTCTTAATATCTTTTTGAGCAAGAGCCAAAGTGGCTCCGAATAGTATTGTTATTATACCTACCAAAGAAATCAAATTCATTACGTAAGGTAGAGTGGTAAAAAGAGGAAGAAATCGAGCTACAAGAAAAATTCCCGCTGCTACCATAGTAGCAGCGTGGATAAGAGCTGAAATAGGAGTAGGCCCTTCCATAGCATCGGGTAACCATACATGAAGGGGGAATTGTGCCGATTTCGCAACTGCACCGACGAATAATAGGGAGGCACACAAAGTCAGAAATTCGGAATTGACTCCATCATTAGCAATCAAGTTATTGGTTATTTCGAACAAATCCCGAAATTCGAAACTACCCGTTATAAAATAAAAACCTAGGATTCCTAATAATAGACCAAAATCCCCTACACGATTAGTTACAAAGGCTTTTTGGCAAGCATTTGCCGCAATTGGTCGTGTGAACCAAAACCCTATTAATAAATAGGAACACATTCCAACCAATTCCCAAAAAATATAAATTTGTATCAAATTGGAACTAGTAACTAATCCCAACATGGAAGCATTGGAAAAACTCATATAAGCAAAAAATCTCAAATAGCCTTGATCATGAGACATATAATTGTCACTATAAATAAGAACCATTATTCCAACAGTAGTAATTAATATTAACATAATGGACGTAAGTGGATCGATCAAGTAACCAAATTCTAAAGAAAAATCATTATGGATAGTCCAGGACCATACGTATTGATATATAAAACTGCCATTCATTTGTTGAATAGACAGATCGGCTGAAAAAATCATAATGATACTTAGTAATAAAATACTAGGAAAGGCCCATATACGACGAAGACTTTTTGCTGCTGTAGGGACAACGAGAAGTCCGATTCCTATTGCTATAGGAACTGGAAGTGGAACCCAAGGTATGATCCATGCATATTGAGATGTATATGCCATAAGAAATTTTTTTTTTTTTTTTTTTTTTATTATTTCCAATTCACCAGTTTTTATCTCTTTCGGAAAGAGAAAGTAATAAAAAAAATCAAGATATCAAAGAGTTCAAATATAATTTGAAATTGTAATCATTATGATTTTTTATTCTTTCAAAAAAGAAATATTTCAACTATTCAAATCAAGAAGTTACTATTGGTCAAATGATAAGATAAAATCATTGGAAAAAATTACTAGTTAGTGATTAACTAAGATATTTAGAAAAATAGAAAATATAAGATTATAAACCATTCCATTATTACGATTACGAAAATTGATATTTCTAAAAATATCTATAGAATAGGGAAAAATAATTATATCAAAAAGGAAAATTAAAGTATTTGATTCTAGTATGAATCATAATATCCGCCAAGAACTTAACCAGATAAACAGAAAAAACTTTATTATTTTAATAAAATTATCCGGAATCATTAACTAATTCGTTGTGGAACTCATTGAGTTGCTTACGCTCCTTCCAACCAATCAAAGAAATTTTGTTTATGGGAACTCTAGGAGATCTGTCATTTTGTTATCCTTGACCTCAGTTCTAATATAACTGAAATAAGAAAGTACGAAAAATGTTCTTTATTTTGAAGTCAGGTATCTCTTAACCAATTAACTACTAACTCATTCTAATTTTAGAATTTTTTTTAGGTATACTTTCTTAATCAATTAGAATTACTAGAAATCATTTTTAAATTACAATAGATTTTGTAAAAAGTAGGTAAGGGTTCTGAAACTTTTCGATTAATTTTTAAAAATTAAATGTAACACGACGATAATATCCGGAGATTTTAAATTAAAACCTTTTTGATTCTTTTATTATTATTTTATTATTAAAAAAAGCAATTCAATTTTTATAGCAGTAGAACCCGCTGAAACAGATCCGAATAAAGAGCCATAATATAATTTATATTTCGAATTTTGAACAATAGATGTCTTTCACATTTAACTATAATAAAGAGTAACCTCTTCATTTTTGAATGGCAGTTCCAAAGAAACGTACTTCTCTGTCAAAAAAGCGTATTCGTAAAAACATTTGGAAAAAAAAAGCGTATTGGGCGGCGGTAAAAGCATTTTCATTAGCAAAATCTATTTCTACCGGGAAGTCAAAAAGTTTTTTTTGCGCGACAAACAAGTAATAAAGTTTTAGAATAATCTAAATTGATATGAGTCGATGAATTGGCTAATTGAATTTAACAATTTAGTAAGAGGAATCTTACTCATTAACTAATATTCTTATTTTGAACTGATCAATATAAAATTTTATTTGATTTTGTGATATGTAGAATAAAAATTTTTCTGTCTAGTGGAAAGTTACTATAAAAAAATTTTGAAGTCCAAGATACGGGGGTTTTATCTCTATGTAGGTTTTTGCAGGATGGGGATTATAATCTTCCCCATCGATTTTCAAAAAAAAAATTTTTGGAGTTCTCCGCTTGGATTGAGAACAGACCTTTCTAGTTCCAATTGTTACATTCCAGAAGAGCTTAACTTAAACTGCACGAAAAACCATGACATTGTTAAAACAAAACTATCACCATTCCATAACTAAAGATTCTTCAACGTTCAAATCTAAATTCTTTTTGACTTTTTCAAGAATATTGCATTGAATTGGCTCTTTCAATCTCGACGATTGAATGTGGATGAGCTATTATAATTTCGATCACGCCGCTATGGTGAAATCGGTAGACACGCTGCTCTTAGGAAGCAGTGCTAGAGCATCTCGGTTCGAGTCCGAGTGGCGGCATCTTCGAAAAGAAATAGAATAAATCCTATAATGAATTCAATTCCAAATTTACATTCTATCGTTAAAAGACCTTTTTTTGGTTAGGATTTCTTTTTATGATATTTTTGACTTTAGAACATATATTAACTCACATCTCTTTTTCGATTATTTCTATTTTAATTACAATTTATTTGGTGACCTTATTAGTCCATGAAATGGTAGGATTGTTTAATTCGTCAGAAAAAGGACTGATAGTTACCCTTTTCTGTATAACAGGAATTTTAGCTATTCGTTGGGTTTATTCTGGGCATTTCCCTTTAAGTAATTTATTTGAATCATTAATGTTCCTTTCATGGAGTTTTTCCATTATTCATATGGTTCCCTATTTTACGAACCAAAAAAATCATTTAAGTGCAATAACCGCACCAAGTGCTATTTTTACCCAAGGCTTTGCTACTTCAGGTCTTTTAACTGAAATGCATCAATCCACAAAATTAGTACCCGCTCTCCAATCACAGTGGTTAATGATGCACGTAAGTATGATGGTATTGAGCTACGCAGCCCTTCTATGTGGCTCATTATTATCAATAGCTCTTATAGTAATTACATTTCGAAAAAATGTAAAAATATTTGGTAAAAACAAAAATCTCTTAATTGGTCCATTTTCCTTTGGCGTGATTCAATATGTGAATGAAATAAACAATGTTTTACGAAACACTTTTTTGATTTCATTTAGAAATTATCATAGGTATCAATTGATTCAACAATTGGATTGTTGGAGTTGTCGTGTCATTAGTCTAGGGTTTATCTTTTTAACCATCGGTATTCTTTCAGGAGCAGTATGGGCTAATGAGGCATGGGGATCATATTGGAATTGGGATCCCAAGGAAACTTGGGCATTTATTACTTGGACTATATTCGCAATTTATTTACATACTCGAACAAATAAAAATTTGCAAGGCGTAAATTCTGCAATTGTAGCTTCTATGGGATTTCTTATAATTTGGATATGCTATTTTGGGGTAAATCTATTAGGAATAGGGTTACATAGTTATGGTTCATTCACACTAACCTCTAATTGAAGAAAAGACCTTACGAATACAATACATAACATAGGAATCTCGTTTATAACGAGAGTTCGTAGGAGTTTTTGAGAACCATAAACATAAAATAGTTATTCACAAGGTTCTCAAAAACTCCTAATTATCTAATTAAAATAAAAAATTTTATTAGAATTTTCTTATTATCTTATTGTGATTATCTTATTGTGTGTGTGTGTTTGTTTTTATTAAATTTATTTTGCATTTTTTATTTTATTGTATGTATTATTGATGAAAACTATCTATAAAAATAATTAGATAAAATAGCTTCTACCTTGTCAACTGATAGTGCAAAAACAAAATCCGGATAAATACCAATACCTATTACGGGTAGAAGGATACAGATCGAAACAAATAATTCTCGTGGTCCAGAATCTAATAAATTGGATATTGGAACATTAAATTGCTTGTATCCATAGAAAATCTGGCGTAACATCGATAATAAATAAATAGGAGTTAATATCATTCCAATTGCCGTTACAAACGTAATTAATATTTTTGGCATTAAAAAGAATTTTTGACTAGTTATTATACTAAAAAATACTATCAATTCCGCAACAAAACCGCTCATTCCCGGCAAAGCAAGAGAAGCCATTGAGAAACTACTGAACAGTGTAAAAATTTTTGGCATCGGGATAGCTATTCCCCCCATTTCGTCGAGATAAACAAGACGTATTCTATCGTAACTCGTTCCTGCTAAGAAAAAAAGTGCAGCACCGATAAATCCATGAGAAATCATTTGCAAAATGGCCCCGTTGAGTCCCGTATCCGTTATGGAACTAATTCCTATAATTGTGAAACCCATATGAGATACGGAAGAATAGGCAATTCTTTTTTTTAAATTACGTTGACCGGGAGATGTTGAAGCTGCATAGATTATTTGAAAAATGCCCATTATGATCAACCAGGGAGAAAATAGAGAATGCGCGTGGGGTAATAATTCCATATTGATCCGAACCAATCCATACGCTCCCATTTTTAATAAGATTCCGGCTAAAAGCATACAGGTACTGTAATGTGCTTCTCCATGGGTATTCGGTAACCATGTATGTAGGGGTATGATCGGCAGTTTGACAGCATAAGCAATAAAAAATCCAAAATAGAATATGATTTCTAATGCTATAGGATAAGATTGATTGGCTGAGGTTTCAAAATTTAATGTTGGTTCATTGGAACCATATAAACCCATACCTGGAACTCCCATTAAGAGAAAAATCGAGCCTCCTGCCGTGTACAAAATAAACTTTGTAGCTGAGTACAAACGTTTCTTCCCTCCCCACATGGCTAGAAGTAGGTAGACAGGAATTAATTCTAACTCCCACATGATGAAAAAAAGTAAAAGATCTCGAGAAGCAAATGATCCTATTTGACCACTGTACATTGCTAACATCAGGAAATGGAACAATCGCGAATCCCGAGTAACTGGCCAAGCCGCTAAAGTAGCTAAGGTAGTAATGAATCCTGTCAGTAAAATGGGTCCTATGGAAAGTCCATCGATTCCGAGTCTCCAGTGAAAATCAAAAAAATTGATCCATTTGAAATCCTGTTCCAATTGGATTAATGGATCGTCCAATTTAAAATGATAAGAGAATGCATAGGTGGTTAAAAGGAGTTCTAATAAACAAATAGAAATAGTATACCACCTGATTACCTTATTGCCCCTATGGGGCAAAAATAAAATTGAGGAACCCGCCAATACCGGAAAAATCACAATTATTGTTAACCAAGGAAAAGAATTCGTGGTAAAGACAAGATACGCTTTGGCCAGAAAACCCCGTACCTCTAAAATCATTATATATCGTTTTTGAGAGTACGGGGTTTTGTCGGTAAAGAGAAATCAAATGGGTGTAAGTGGAGTTTTTTGCAACGTATCAATAAGTCAATAAGCTAGCCCCATACTGCGGGTTGTCTCATGCCATAAATAAACCCGTACACTCAAGAAATCTGTTGGACAGGCGGATTCACACCTTTTACAACCTACACAGTCCTCTGTTCTTGGGGCCGAAGCAATTTGCTTAGCTTTACATCCGTCCCAGGGTATCATTTCTAATACATCTGTGGGGCAGGCTCGTACACATTGAGTACACCCTATACATGTATCATAAATCTTTACTGAATGTGACATTGGATCTATAAAATTTTTGAACGTCATAAAATTTCGATCTAGTAAATTAGTAAATGAGTCATAGATTTATACACCAGACGAATCAATGATTTAGATTTACCAGAACTTGTTTGTAATCAATCTACTTCTGGATCTGCTCATGAGAGAAGGCCAAGATACTTTGATTTCTTACGTTTTAGCAAAAACGGTCATAGGTTTCTGGTTTATACCGCACATGTTAATTTGAATTAGTGAATATTCCTTATTTTTTATTTATATGTAAATACCTATCATTACCACTATTTATTGCTCATTACTATTTATTTAGCAAATTCGATTGATTGATACGAGTTGATTTTATGTTACGATGAATTGATGAAACAATAGCTAAGCCAATAGCTGCTTCAGCGGCTGCAATAGCTATAACAAAAATCGAGAAAATGTCTCCTTTTAATTGGCGACTATCAAATAAATCAGAAAATGTTACGAAATTCATATTAACCGCATTCAGTATAAGCTCAAGACACATAAGTGCTCTTACCATATTTCGACTTGTAATCAATCCATAGATGCCGATGGATAATAAATAGGCACTTAAAACAAGTACATGTTCGAGCATCATTGAACTACTCCTCATCAATTCAATCTCGATTCATTTCAATATGAACAATAATTCAATCGATTCGATTGACTAGAATATAACAAGTCCATAATAAAGAAAAGTATTGGTAATAGATCGAACTAAAACATTGACCTTTTAATACATGAAGAATCTGAAAATTCAAATGGAATTGAAGGAAAATAGAGGAGATAAGACAGAACAACTGAAGTCCTTTTTTCGTATTTATTACTTTACTGACGAGCCATAGCAATTGCACCGATCAAGGCAACTAAAAGAATTATAGAAATAAGTTCAAATGGAAGAAAGAAATCTGTTGATAAATGAATTCCAATTTGTTGACCATTGTTTATCAAATCTTGCTCTATAATTTGGTTTGATCTTGTGGTCCAAATAATACCGTACCATGACGTATCTGAGATAGTAGTAATTAGTGAAACTAAAATACTTGTACAAACCAGTGAAGTGATCCCATCTCCAACGGTCCAAAGATGGAAATCGTTATAATATTCTGAGCCATTCATGAACATAACAGCAAATACAATTAAGACATTTATGGCACCCACATAAATAAGAAGTTGTGCAGCAGCTACAAAATGGGAGTTCGATAGAATATGAAATAAGGATATACACGCAAGAACCAATCCCAATGAAAAGGCAGAATAAATTGGATTGGTAAATAATACTACTCCTAAACCGCCGACTATAAGACCCAACCCTAAAAATACTAAAAGAAAATCATGTATTGGCGCAGGTAAATCCATTATATGTAAAATAGGAGAGAATTAAATTCGAAATGTTTCATGACCTTATTGACCAGACCAGGAAAAAAGACATTACCCTATTTTTTTTTTTACGTTCCTAATAGAAATTGAATTAAATACGATACTAAAGGGGTGTTGGTTGCTGTAGATATACTTATTAATTTGAATTGCATCCCGTTTCTCTATACGAAAAAGGGCCGTTCTGAATTGAATTTCTCGATTTTATATATTCTATATTTTATATATATAAATAAAAATACAAATATAGAATATTTTTTCCGATTTTGAAATCATCACAGAACAGATATATGAAGATGTTTTCTTTTCAATACAAAGCACGTCATGAGTCTCACTAATCTTTGGTTAGCATTCTGAGTTATTGACTAAGCAAAATGAAAGAAGTTTCGTTCCTTTAGAGCAAAACAGAATTTTAAGAAGTGGTAATTGTTATTGAATCGAGAGTTTTACCCGTGGTTTTTTATTGGATTTGAATTCATAATTGTTTGGATTGTGTAATCTCCAATTATTGACATAGGTAACCGACCCAAAGCAATTTGATTATAATTCAATTCGTGACGATTATAAGTAGAAAGTTCATATTCTTCAGTCATTGATAAACAGTTTGTTGGACAATACTCGACGCAGTTACCACAAAATATACAGATTCCGAAATCAATACTGTAATTAAGCAATCGTTTCTTTCGAATATCAGTTTCCAATTTCCAATCAACAACGGGTAGATCGATAGGGCATACACGAACACATACTTCACAAGCAATACATTTATCAAATTCAAAATGTATTCGACCGCGGAAACGTTCCGATGTGATCAATTTTTCATAAGGATATTGAATAGTTATAGGTAAACGATTTGCGTGGGATAAGGTAATCATAAAACTTTGACCAATATACCTTGCTGCTCGGACTGTTTGTTGACCATAATTTAAGAACCCGGTTACCATAGGGAACATATCGTGAATATCTATAAATAATTTAATGTTTCTTTCTCTTGGTTTAGAAAAGTTTTGAATTGAAAATATCCTATGTCTTCACAGTGAAAGCAGTTGAGAAGAAGTTGTCAATAATAGATTACCTAAAGAAACAGGTAAAAGAAATTTCCACCCAAGATTCAATAGTTGGTCCATTCTCATCCTAGGTAAAGTCCACCTTGTTGTGATAGGAATGAATAAGAACAAAAAAGCTTTAGCTAATGTAATAAAGAGACCTATTGTCGTTTCAAAGACTCCGCGCACTTCATTAATTCCCAAAAGATCTGGCATAAATATGTACGGAATAGAGAGATTCCAACCGCCCAAGTAAAGAACTGTTACAAATAATGAAGAAACTAGTAGGTTTAGATAGGAAGTAACGTAAAATAAACCAAATTTGATACCGGAATATTCGGTTTGATAACCCGCAACTAATTCTTCTTCTGCTTCTGGTAAATCAAAAGGTAATCTCTCACATTCTGCTAGGGAAGAAATTAGAAAAACCATAAACCCTATAGGTTGACGCCATAGATTCCACCCCCAAAAACCATATTTTGACTGCGCCTCGACTATATCAACTGTACTTGAACTGTTAGATAATCATAGTCGATGATAACATCACTGGTCTCATCGCTATTGCAAAACCGTACATGAGACTTTGGCTTCATACGGCTCCCCCATGGCCACAAATAAATATAAGGACTGAATTTTTTCGATATGTTTTGTTTGTAGAGTAGATCGGGTAAAGATACATCGGAGAGTCCAAAATTAGACCAATGCAATTCTGTCTGCTATAAATATATAAATAACAAAAAAGCGCTTCTGAATTGATCTTATCCTTTAGAATTTAAATGGGTCTTTGTTCAGTAATAACTCAATCCTTAAATAAAATACTCATAAAAAATTCAACTTATATCTTTTAATTACGAAAAAAATTCGACATTCTATTAGTTCTTGTATCATGATAAGAATTCTATCTGTATTAATACGGATAAATAAAGAAATTTTTTTTTTCATTGGAAATGCACTCCATTTCTTTCGTTCTTATTCTTCTTTCTCAAAGAAAGAAATCTAAAGAAAATAAAGGATTACTTCGTTCCTGATAGTACTTTCTTTAATCAGTGGATAGTAGCATACTCTGGATCGGGATCGTGGGGAAGTACTGCTCGATTGTTTCTACTAACTTAAAGCCCCCTTAGGATTCCTTTTTTGCGGAAATACCCTTTAAGGATAACTTACATTATCTCCATTACAAATCCTTTGTGTACCTTGGTATTCCTAACCGTCCACTAATTTTTTCTCGACCCCCGGTATGGTACTACAAACAATAGTAAAAAAAAAAAAAGACTCCATACAGGTTAATCGTTTATACCCGCTTCAAACTACGGTGAATAATTCACCAATTCTGGGGATTCTGCTGCTTATATTTACTTTTTAAAAACTCTTGTACCTAGGGAATGAGACTCAAATTTTTACTGCCAATTTCTAAGCTGTTTTGTTTCACTCATATTACTATCTGGTTTAGTTCATCGCTCTGAATGATGAATACAAAATGAATATATCTATTCAATAGGTTCAATCTTTTTCCTAGAATGAAAAAAAAAAATAGGTAAAGTAAAAAAGAGCGAATGTTCTAACGAATCGCACGTAGAGAAATTGATAAAACACATGGAGTTAATGGTATTTCATAACTAATCGATTGAGCAGCAGCTCGGAGACCACCTAAAAAGGAATATTTATTATTCGATCCATATCCTGACATAAGAAGTCCAATAGGGGCAATACTTGAAATTGCAATCCATAAAAAAACACCGATACTGAGATCGGCTAGAACAAGGTGATAGCCAAAAGGAATTACTGAATAACTTAGTAAAATGGATATAACCGCTATAGAAGGTCCGATACTGAATAAACGAATATCCCCTCTAGAGGGAAGAAGATCCTCCTTGAAAAGTAGTTTAGTCCCATCTGCTAGAGCTTGAAGAATTCCCCAAGGCCCTGCGTATTCGGGTCCAATACGTTGTTGTATCCCCGCAGATATTTGTCTTTCTAACCACACAATAACTAGTACCCCTATTAGGATTCCCGATAAAGGAGTAAAAATAGGAACAAGCAGCCCTATGAGTCCATAAACCTCTTTTAAGGATTCCGATCTGGAAAAAGAATTGATAGCTTGTTGTATTTTTGTCGTATCAATTATCATTTCAACGATCAACTTCTCCCATAATGATATCTATACTACCTAGTATTGTCATAATATCAGCCAATTTCATTCTTTTAACTAGCTGAGGAAGAATTTGCAAATTGATAAACCCTGGCGGACGAATTTTCCATCTCCAAGGAAAAACACTCTGATCTCCTATCAGAAAAATTCCCAATTCCCCCTTCGGGGCTTCCACTCTCACATAAAGTTCTTGTTTCGACAATTCAAAAGTGGGCGAAGGTTTTTTACTAATGAATCGATAATCAAAATCATTCCATTCGTAATCCCTTGCTCTATCAAAACGCCGTACCTCTAAATTCTCATAAGGCCCCCCCGGAATTCGTTCCAGAGCTTGTTGAATAATTTTTATAGATTCCGTCATTTCACTAATTCGGACTAAATAACGAGCTAATGAATCTCCTTCTTTTTGCCATTGTACTTCCCAATCAAATTCGTCATAACACTCATAATGATCAACTTTACGAAGATCCCATGGAATTCCGGAAGCTCGTAGCATGGGTCCGGATAAGCCCCAATTTATTGCTTCCTCTCCACTAATAAAGCCCACTCCTTCAACTCGTTCCAAAAATATAGGATTCTGCGTAATAAGATTTTGATATTCAATAATCCCTGTTAGAAAATAATCACAGAAATCCAAACATTTATCGATCCAGCCATGAGGTAGATCGGCAGCTACTCCCCCGATACGGAAAAAATTGTGCATCATTCGCATACCGGTGGCAGCTTCGAATAGATCATATATCAACTCTCTCTCTCGAAAAATATAGAAGAAAGGGGTCTGCGCACCGATATCCGCCATAAAAGGGCCAAGCCATAACAAATGAGAAGCTATACGGCTCAATTCCAGCATAATGACTCTAATATAGCTGGCTCTTTTAGGTACTTGAATATTTCCCAACTGTTCCGGTGCATTTACCGTTATTGCCTCTGTAAACATAGTAGCTAAATAATCCCAACGTGTTACATAAGGCAGATATTGTATAATGGTTCGATTTTCTGCAATTTTTTCCATTCCTCTGTGTAAATAACCCAATACGGGTTCACAGTCAATAACATCTTCGCCATCAAGAGTAACAATGAGTCGAAGAACACCATGCATTGATGGGTGGTGAGGACCCATATTGACTATCATGAGATCTTGTCTTGTAGTTGGTACAGTCATATATTTTTCTCCGATTCATTATTCCATTAATTGCTGAAAACGAAGTTCATCAAAATGAATAAAATAATCTAATATAAATATAATAAATCAAATAAATTATAAATTAAAACGAATTTTAAATTAACTTAACGAGTTTTTGGCTCGCGAATATCCAATAGATTTATTAATTCTTTATAACGTACTCTATTTTTCTTTGACAAATAAGCCAGTAGCCGTTGACGTTTTCCCAGAATTTTCTGGAGACCTCTCTGGGATAAATAATCTTTTCTGTGCAATTCTAAATGTGAAGTAAGTCTGCGTAGCCTGTTGGTGAAACTGAATATTTGAAATTCAACAGACCCCCTATTTTCCTCTTTTTCTTCTTGCGAAATAACCGAGATGAATGAATTTTTTACCATAATTCTTTGCCCCCTCCCTGTGTTTTTTATTTATTTATTTTTTTTTTATATGGATTTTAGCGATCTGTAATAATAATGAATTTGAATTTGTTATACACAATAAATATAAATTAATCTGGATTTATTCATATACTTCTTTTTTTTTTTTTATCAATTTATAAATTTTCGAATATAAATACAAAAAGAGGATAGATGTTCCATTTTGCACCCCAAAATTTTGATCTAGGATGAGGGGATTCCCCCAATTCATTTCTGATCTGATAAAATCATTGAATCAGTATCATGTACCATAATGTAACAAGTGTTACATTATGGTACATGACATGATCCATAAGAAGTGTATCATCAACTACGCGGATACATGTGTATTCTTAACATACTGAAACGACTACCATTATAGGTATCAAACCAATAGCGATTCATGCAAGCTAAATCTTCTAATCGATAATTTGGCCAAAGAAACAATTTTAACTTCATCAAATTTTTTGTATCTTTATCAAGATGCCGTCCTTTATTAAAAAATGGGACACAGTTACTTTCATTGTTACCATTGCAAAATACTGTATTTCTATCCCCAACATTTACATTCTTCGAATTTAAACAAATTCGAATTCTCAATTCTCTACGACGTTTAGGAGATAAAATATTTTCAAGAACAAGCCAATCATAATGATTTTTGTCTTTATTCCTAAAAAACCTTTGATGTCGTGCAATGGATTTATCAAGACCCCACCTAGTAACATTTCGTTTTTTCTTATTTCTTTTTTCCCAATTTCTTTTTATCTTATCAACATTGCTTTTTTCTTGGTATCCTCGATTAGTTTGGTACTTATTTTTATGTATCAGTGAAATAGCTAGGATTTGATACATAATCAATTTCTCATCCCAATTTATAGATATCCGATTTGGTTCAACAAGCAATGTTCCGTTTTTTAGTAATTTTGCAACAGTTAAAGTTTTCGCATTTGGCACTACATCCATACTCAGTTCGCCTCTTCTAATAGAGGCTATGGCAATTTTATTTGGGTTTTCCAATCTAAGCAGTAGACAAAATACTCTGATATTATTGATCATTTTTTCAGTCACAAGATCATCCCATTTTAATTGAAAACCATAAAACCTTTTCAGGAAAAAATCTAATTCCACTATTACAGCGAGCATAGATGGCTTTTTCTTTTTGGTTTTTGTTTTGGGTTTTTGACTGTCTGATCCTCCCGCATTATCTTTTTTCTTTTCTTCTTTATCTTTTTTTTCTTGGTTTGATAAATCCGATCCCTGATTCCCCTTTTTTTGTGTCTCTGATTTAATATTTCCTTGTACTGGCTTCTTTTTTTTAGTTTCTAATTTGTTTTGATTAGAGAATATCTGCTGAAAGTCATTTTTTTGTTCTTCTTCGAGATTGTTTTGTGAACCAAGGTTATCATTTCCATTTAAATTTAAAGTAAGGGAATTTATTGGGATGATCCAAGGTTGCATCCTATATGCATCATAAAGTGACACTAATTCTGGGAAAAACCAATCGTCCATATCAGATATAGGCTTATATTGTATTTCTTCATTCATTTTCATCCAGTTAAAGGAAGTTATTGTTGGATTGGCTAGGTTGATTTTTTTACGAATCAAGCTAGAAAAATAATCCTTCTTATCACTTTGCTCAATTATTTGATAATAATTAGCCAGAGTTTTTTGATTTTTTTTATAAACAGTGACCTCATTTTCCATATTTGTCCAGCGCTTAATATTGATTTTTGTTTTAAAAGAAAAATCAAAAAAATTCCAATCAAAATATTTTCTATCCAAATTTCGATTCGTATCAGAATTTTCTATTAGATAATTATTAAGAGATATATCTACCGGCATATAAACATTTTTAGGATTAGACGTGTTGTAATTATCGAGAAACTCTTTGTCTTCGTTTCTTGATCTAAAAAAATATGATTCCTTCTTATCTTTATAATGAAGCCAGTTATGGGCTAAACGATCATATTTGTAATTTTTCAATTTCTTTTTTTGATTCAGTATTGAATCCACTGCAAAATTTTTGTGTTTCTCGTAATGAATTAATTGGTCTTTTTCATCTAAATCAAAATTTGGTGATTTTTTAGTTTGACCTATACAACTTTGATGAATTTTTTTTTGCCATTTTTTCGCTAATAATCGAGACCAGCTAGTCTGAGATATAATGTATTGATAGGGATAATGTTTTAACGCGTTTTTCCATTGTCTTTTAAAGGAATTCTTTTGTCTTTTAAAGGAATTCTTTATTCTATCCTTAAGAAAAAGAAGTGTTCCCTGATATTGAAGTACAGATCTCAAGTGATTTGTGTTAAAACCTGAGGTTTGGGATAATTTGTAAAAAACATATGCCTGTGACAAGGAAGCTGGTTCAGAAAAAATAGGTGAATTTTTGTTACTAATATTAGTATTAGAAAATAATTTTTTTATAGTCGAAATAAAACGAATTGTATTTTGATTTGTTTCATCAATTCTTTCTTGATTTCTTTTTTCGGTTAAATTATATTTCTCAAAAATTTTGTTTTTTAATTCAATTAATTTAAGAAAGAGTTTTACAACGATTTTTATAATTTTTATTTTTTCTTGAATTTTTTTTTGAATAGATAAAAGAATCTCTATGTAAAGCCTTTCAATAATAATTTTTAAAAAATAATAACATTTACGTTTTAATCGGGTACTTCTTCTTTTTAATATTTTTAATATATGCCAAATCTCTTTCGGTGATTCTAATCTCTTATCATCACAACTCGTTTCATTAGGACTAATGTTTATATCAGGAATTTGTAATATTTTGTTCTTGTCTTTTTTGATTTTTTCGATTTGATTTCTAATTATATTTGTCCTATCGGACACATCCTTTATTTTTTTTACAATTGGTGAATAATTTATCCAATCCACGGATTTAATAGACGATTCATTAAAAATCTGATTACTTATTATATCATTTTCTTGATTTGTATTTATACTCGCTTCTTTTATTTCCAATAAAGGAATTGGACTTAGTTTTGGAGATTCTTTATTTAAAAATAGAAATACTTTTAAATAAAGAATCCTTTGTGTTTTTTCTTTTACAACTAAGAGTTTTTTTTTTATTTCTTTCAAAACAGGTTTAAAAAAGGAAGGTCGTTTTCGGGGAGAACCAAAAGGACGTTCAGCTTCTAGTCCCCAAATTGTTAAAAAACAAAAATCATCTCTTTTTCTCTTCTTTTTCATTGGATCTCTATGATCCAATTCTACTTTAGCTCCATGCCAAGGTTCCAGGCAGAAAGGAAATAAAATCTTTATCTGAATACCATCTGTTAACCAATCTTTCGGAAATTCATTTTCTGACAATTGAACACCATTATAAGTGCATTTAACATGCATTTCGTTATGCCACGCTTTCCAATCCTTGCGCCATTCGGGAATTTGAAATAATAACATACGGCCAACATTTTTAATTATTATTAATGAGGGTAATACGATATATTTTCTAAGAATCGATTGGGTTAGTAACAAACAACCTCGCAGTGGTTGAGCATAATCTATAGTATCCCACATTTCCGATATTCTTACCCGCTCATCCTCCGCTCTTTTTTCAACTTGTTTTCTTTTTTCTTTTGTTTCTTGCGTTTTAGAATTTTCAATTTTTGATTCCCTGACTTTTTTTATTCTTATCCAATTTCTGAAAAAAAAATTAAGTAGTTTGGAAATACCAAAATAAGAAAAAAAAGTTACGTCTCCTCTGTCCAAAAAAAGTGGGGAACGCACTCTTGGTTGAAACAAACCCAAAATAGCGGTTTTACTTCGTTGAGCGCGCGTGGATCCCACGATTAGATCTCGGTTATAATCCGATTGTAGTGCATAACGTGTCAAATATAGTTCCTCTGGCTCATCCTTCTTCTCTTCATCGTTATCCTGATTACTAGTATTCTCTGTAGTATTACTAGTATTCCCAATAGTAGTATTGGTAGTTGTCTCGGTAGTAGTACCGGTGGAAGGAGTCGTCTTATCCTTCTCGTCCTCGTCCTCGTCCTCGGTCTCAGTATAAACTAGTACGTATTTTGATTTGCGGGAACGAATACTGGCCTCCGGTTTTGCTTTTTCTTCTCCTTCTTTTTCTTCTCCTTCTTTTTCTTCTCCTTCTTTTTCTTCTCCTTCTTTTTCTTCTCCTTCTTTTTCTTCTTTTTCTTTTTCTTTTTTTTCTTTTTTTTCTTTTTCTTCTTTTTCTTTTTCTTCTTTTTCTATCTTCAGTCGTTCTTCCACTTCGAACTCGTCAAGCAATTTGTATGACCATCGAGGAACCTTTTTTTCAATTTCATTTGTTTGATCATTAGGAATTTCATTATCAACTTTTGCTTCTTCTTCTTCTTCTTCAACTTCTTCTTCAACTTTTGCTTCTTCTTCAAGGAATTCCTCTCCTAGTTCCCCTTCATCTTCATATAGCTGCTCTGCAAATTCATCAAAATCTTGAGTAAGGAAAACAAAAAGTTTATTTTCACAAATGTTTTTTTTAGAATCTTCCATTGAGGTGATTAAAAGACTGTTCGTGCCTGAGTGTGAATCCACATTTTTTATTGTCCCGCGATGGGGTCCGTTCAAAAAAGGATCATACAATTTAGGTAAGCATTTTTGTTCAGTTTCATCTAAGTATAATCTAGTCCTTTTTTCGAGTATATCTGGATCAAAAGACTCTTTATCTAGTGCTTTATCTAGTGCTTCGATTCGATTGGCAAATTCGTTGCTTAGATTGTTTCGTTTTTGCTCATTGGTATGGACCCAATGATTATATAGCTCTTCTTCGGATACTTTTTCCGTGCACAAAAACAACTTTTTGCGTATCATTTCAAAAAAGGTTAATAAACTCGGTGGATATGTAAAAGAGATTCTTAGTTTTCCATCACTTACACACGTAGAAAAAAAATATTGTGACATTTCATCTCTTACAGCTGTTTCAAATTGATCATTTTTGATATATCGCAATGGACGATTCCATCGTTTATAGTCAAAAAGAAGAGTCACAAGAGGTTTTTCAAACCAGAAGGGGTCTTTCTTTTTATTTTTAAGTTTTTCTTTGAATTCCTCTTCTTCCTGTTTAGTCCCGAAAGTTGTTTCTTCTTCTATATCAGCTTCTTCTATATCAGCTTCTTCCCCTTTTTTTTGGGGGATATCTTTCAGTTTCTTAGTTAAAATAGGCGACGGTACTCTGCCTAAAT